GGATCGAATGGGCCTTTTTGGGGATAGAGGGACTTGAACCCTCACGATTTTTTAAATCGACGGATTTTCCTCTTACTATAAATTTCATTGTTGTCGATATTGACATGTAGAATGGGACTCTATCTTTATTCTCGTCCAATTAATCAATTCTTTCAGATTTTGATGGAATAAATAATTTGATCAAAGAATATTCGATATCTTTTTTCAACTTCGAATTGATTCACAAGAATTCTGTTAATTTTCATAAAAATTAACAGAAATACGGATTCGGGTTGTTATTAATCATTTGGAGAGAGTATTTCAGTACGGATACGTTTATCCTTCATCCTTTATGAAGTTTTAATACCTTTACTAACGCAACGCAGCCAACTCCATTTGTTAGAACAGCTTCCATTGAGTCTCTGCACCTATCCTATCTTTTTGCTTATCGCTTGTTTGTTTTGATAAAACCGGATTTGGCTCAGGATTGCCCATTTTTAATTCCAGGGTTTCTCTGAATTTGAAAGTTATCACTCGGTAGGTTTCCATACCAAGGCTCAATCCAATTAAGTCCGTAGCGTCTACCAATTTCGCCATATCCCCCTTTTTACTTTGTAATTAGGATATCATTATCCTAACATTTTGCTTTTTCGTTCAGTTATATTATAATCGGACTATTGAATTCATCAATCCAATATACAATATTGATCCATACTATATAGGGTATACTAAATACTAATAGTATATTCTAAATATATACTATTTTTATGACTAATAGTAGAATTATTACGTATATATATATATATACGACATTTATTTTACCCAATTTATATCGTTTTTAGCGTTCAATTTTGTATACTTGAACGGTCGAGTCTTTTGTTTTTGTCTTAGCTCTTATCTTTCCGAACGAAAAAAAACTAAAAGGAAATTTTTTGACTATATCTAATATATTGAATAATTTAACAAATCTTTTGAATTCAAAAAAAATATTACTAACTAATTAAGATATTGATTATGGATAATCATATATTTGATAAGATAAATAGAAAAAATTTGATATTGATATATTAATTGTTATGTGAAGAGTTAACAATGACGGGTAAATAGCTAAGATTCCTGTACTTTACTAAATTCCTATGTGTGTACAATTTTTATTATGTGAGCCCGCTTAGCTCAGAGGTTAGAGCATCGCATTTGTAATGCGATGGTCATCGGTTCGACTCCGATAGCGGGCTTTTCTCCAGTTGAAAATGGGAAATCAAAGAAATTGAAAAGACTTCTTCTCCTTTTACCAAAAGGCGCCCTTCTATTTTCTCGTAAGAACTTCCAATAAAAAAAATTGAAGGAGTTTTTTCTATGGAGACTAAATCAATCAAGAAAAGAACCCTTACTTTTATGTTTCTATTCTTATTATATTAATATAATAAGACTATTTCTTAAGAGTTTTTAGTATTTACTAGTTTTATATTATAGTAAATATTCTATTTAATATTAATAGGAGAAATTAGATATATAATATATTAAGATATATTAAGGCCGGGATAGTGATACAATTCATCAAATTTTTCTTTATAGTACAATATTTCAATAAATTTCGATTAATTTTTTATTGAATAAAAAATTTATATTGTATTTTTACTTTTTCTATTTATCATTTAGTTTAGTTTAATTTTATATTTCATTTAGGTTTATGCAACTTCATAAGGAGTCTTTATGTCGCGTTACAGAGGGCCTCGTTTCAAAAAAATACGTCGTCTGGGGGCTTTACCGGGACTAACTACTAAAAAGCCTAGAGCTGGAAACGATTTTAGAAACCAATTACGCCCCGGTAAAAAATCTCAATATCGTATTCGTTTAGAAGAAAAACAAAAATTACGCTTTCATTATGGTCTTACAGAACAACAATTACTTAAATATGTTCATATCGCCGGAAAAGCAAAAGGGTCAACAGGTCAAGTTTTACTACAATTGCTTGAAATGCGGTTGGATAACATCCTTTTTCGATTAGGTCTAACTTCGACTATTCCTCAAGCCCGCCAATTGGTTAATCATAGACATATTTTAGTTAATGGTGATATAGTAGATATACCAAGTTATCGCTGTAAACCCCGCGATATTATTACAGTGAGAGATGAACAAAAATCTAAGTCTCTGGTTCAAAATTATCTTGATTCATCCTCCCGTGAGGAATTGCCAAAACATTTGACCCTTCACCCATTCCAATATAAAGGATCAGTCAATGAAATACTAGATAGTAAATGGGTCGGTTTGAAAATAAACGAATTGCTAGTTGTAGAATATTATTCTCGTCAGACTTAAACCTAACTAAAATTAAGAAGGATTTGGACAATTTTGCCTCCCCTTTACACCCATATAACGAGTAAGGGATTTTATCCGAGGATTTTTTCCCATTCATGTATCATAGATTGATAGGGAGGTTTTAATTCCTTGTCCATTTTTTCTAGTATTTTCCAGATTACAGAAATTGGGATTAGGAATAGCGAAACCATATCAAAGAAAGCCCTAACTGTTGGAATAATGGTGTCCTTTGTTATTTGATTTGAGATATTGCGGTCAATAACATTAACGTTGGTGAATTAGGTTAGGGGAGGGGTACTACGGAAAGAGAGGGATTCGAACCCTCGGTAAACAAAAGCCTACATAGCAGTTCCAATGCTACGCCTTGAACCACTCGGCCATCTCTCCTACATAATGAGAAAGTTGATAATAAATCGAGTTAATGGTTATTCATATTGGATTTTTGGATAAATGCGTACACTCTATTTTAACTAAAAAAAAATAGAAAAACTTTGACAAATCTTAGTCTAGGCTGGGGAAATGAGATAATTTTGTGGGCCAAACTGTTAAAAAAAAGAAATAAAGATATCTATTCATGTTTACGAAGATGGCACTCCTAATTTTATTTTCGGATTTTGATACCGGATTAAATCAATTAATTGGAACAACTCTACCGAGGGATCCTTTTTTTTTAGACTCTCTTTAATGGCTCCCTTTAGATCATCGTTTTATTTAGTTTAGACCATTATTCTATTTTCATAAAAATTAGAAAATTACTTTCAAATTTTATATCTTTCAACAAGAACTACTTATCCTAACTTTTTATACCATAGATTTATTCCAACTTCATGAAAGGCCCCCGGTTTATATTTGATTCTATAGCGTATTACCCGTTATATACACAAAATGAAAGGTTAGTTGATTTTCATTCATTATAGAGCAATTATTAAACTTTTTTTCCTCTTTGGATCATATCATAATTTGAATTAACTCAAAACTTCTCTAATTTTCCTACAGCTTCGAATAAATTCGTTGATTCTTCAACTTTGATGAAATCTGAATAGATTCCGATATTCTTAATATAACTATATTTACATTTGGATGAAATCTAATCGGCTTCAAATAGTTATTTGTTTTTATTGATTCCTGCAAAAAAGAAACACTTTAAGTAGAAGTTTCATTTTAATGAGTCTGTTTTTATGTTATTTCGTACTGTCAAATTCCCTTGGTTGTGGGATTTTTTTCTCACGAAGGTAATTAAAAGAAATTATAGCATGAATTTCTGCCTATGTCTAGATCTCGAATAACTGGAAATTTTATTGATAAGACCTTTTCGATTGTAGCCAATATCTTATTACGAATAATTCCGACAACTTCGGGGGAGAAAGAGGCATTTGCTTATTACAGAGATGGTGCGATTTGATTCTTTTTTATTTAGTTATTTTCTACTTTATCTTTCATTTTTAGAATTTCATTTATTTATATTTTTTAATGTTCTTAGGAGAAAGTTGCATGATAATTCTCTTATTCGGGATATAAAGAATAAAAATTATTTGAAATAAATCTACGCTTGTTGAAGGTGAAGTTTGTAAATAAAACAAACCCTTCTATCGTGTATCCCCGATTAATGCAACCTCAAATGCTTCAATTGTTGATTATAGAGTATTGAGCGAAAGGTTACACCTATGGTTGTGTTAGGTCAAACCTACTCCACTAGTACTAATAGGAGGCATAGAGGAAGAGGCACTACTCGTCGGAATCAACAACAGGAAAACTTTGTTATAAATTATCCTTTTTCCTTATGAGGATCAGGACTAGCAAGAATGGTTGGGACAACAAACACCCATCTCGTTTGTGTTTTGGATACCCGTATAACCATCGAAAACTGTTGAAGTGACTAATTCCTGAAAATTAAGCGGCATTTAAGACAAATAAATTGCTGGAGTCACCCCTTTTTTATCTAAGATCAACATTAAGGAAAGATCCTTTACAAGAAGGTTGGTTAGAGATTTCTTGTAAAAACACCAGCCCCACTCAGTTTATAATGAGAATATTTCAATCTTTTTTTATTCCATGTATTAGTCTCATTATGTACATAAAGGAGGAGCCGTATGAGACGAAAATCTCATGTACGGTTCTGAAACGGAGATTTTTTGAATCAAATGCCGACCGTAACGGATGTCGGCTCAATCCGAAGGAAATTATGCGGAAGCTTTACAGAATTATTATGAAGCTATGCGACTAGAAATTGATCCCTATGATCGAAGTTATATACTCTATAACATAGGCCTTATCCACACAAGAAACGGAGAACATACAAAAGCTTTGGAATATTATTTTCGTGCACTAGAGCGAAACCCATTCTTACCACAAGCCTTTAATAATATGGCCGTGATCTGTCATTACGTGCGACTATCTCCACTATAGAAATAAAAAGGGAAAAAGAGCAAATTTTTTAATAAATACTAGAAAAAAATAGGCTCTCTACATATGTATCGTCCAAAACAACGATTTTTAGCAGCTGTAGCAAAGAAATAAACTTCAAAAAATTTGAAGTATGAGTATGAAGAAATAGGTATGCCTAGATACTTTATTCGATGGATAAAGGATCTAATTGATAGAGGAAGCGCCGTAAAGATCAAGTCGTGAGGTTTTGGGCCGATCCAACAAGAACTGCTTATTTATGTCATGATATGAAATATTAGGAATTAACTTATGTAATA